CAGGTAACCATACATGAAGGGGGAATTGGGCAGATTTTGCAACTGCGCCAACAAATAGTAGGAAGGCACATAAAGTAACAAATAAAAAATTAACCTCATTATTATAAACTAAGTTATTGAATATTTCAAACAAATCCCTAAATTCAAAACTACCAGTTATCCAATAAAAACCCAAAATTCCTAATAATAAACCAAAATCCCCGACACGATTAGTTACAAACGCTTTTTGACAAGCATTTGCCGCGCTAGGTCGTGTGAACCAAAAACCTATTAATAGATAAGAACACATTCCAACCAATTCCCAAAAAATATAAATTTGTATCAAATTTGAACTAGTAACTAATCCCAACATTGAGGTATTGGAAAAACTCATATAAGCAAAAAATCTCAAATATCCCTGATCATGAGACATATAATTGTCACTATAAATAAGAACCAAAATTCCAACAGTAGTGATTAATATTAACATAATAGAAGTAAGTGGATCAACCAAGCAGCCAAATTCTAAAGAAAAATCATTATTGATGGTCCAAGACCATACGTATTGATAGACAGAATTATTATTTATTTGCTGAATAAAAAAATGGGTTGAAAAAACCATAACTATACTTAACAATAAAACACTAGGAAAAGCCCACATACGGCGAAGATTTTTTGTTGCCGTTGGAAAAAGTAGAAGTCCTGCTCCAATTAACATAGGGACTGGAAGTGGAATGAAAGGTATAATCCATGAATATTGATATGTATATTCCATAAAAAAAAATTATCTTAATTAATTGTTTCTGATTCATCGGTTCTTATTTATTTTGAAAGGGGTCAGTTAATAAAAAAAAATTAAGATATAAAAAAAACTTCAATAGAATTTTTTAGCCTTAATTATTCTGAATCTTTCCAAACTACTTCAAATATTTAAAATCAAGAGGTTATAATTGGTCAAATGATATGAACAATTCAATATTACCAGCTTTAAGTAAAACTTTTTGAAAATATAAAAAATTACAAAAAAACAGTATTTAATATGAATCATAAAGCCCGTAACTTGACCCATAAAAAATTTTTTATGTAATGTGATTGTTCAGAATCATTAACCAATTAGTTTTGAAACTAATTGATTGTCTTCCATTACAATAAAAGTTATTTGTCGGAAATGCTATAGTATCCAACACTTTATTTTACGTAAAATAAAAAAAAGGGCAAATAAAATGCCTTTATAAAATATAAAAATATATATATAAATATAAAAGATAAAATTATGTATTATGTATGTTGTATCCTTTAATAGATTCAGATTATAGTCTAATTCGAATTTTAGGATTTAAATTGGGTGTACTTTTTCTTAGATTTTGAACAATTAAAATAATTAATTTTAATTTTAATATAATAAAAAAATTATTAAAGGTTTTCGGTTTTTTTTTTATTAAGCGAGGTGGGTTGGATTATTAAGCCTTTCCGTAATAGAAATAAAATGAAATGGATATTTTTTTTGTATTGTATTTTTTTATCAACTTCAATCTATTCTAATTGGTATAGTGGATCTTATTGTTCTTGGTAATATTTTATGCGATTTTTACACATACCCTTTTTTTATGAAGGGAGTATTATTTAGAGAATAAATAGGTAGATAATAGTAAAGAACAATTTATTTTGAATAATAATAGATGTCTTTCACATCCAACCGAAGAACTTATTATAATTTTTTAATGGCAGTTCCAAAAAAACGCACGTCTATTTCAAAAAAAAAGATTCGTAAAAATATTTGGAAAAGGAAAGGATATTGGGCAGCATTAAAAGCTTTTTCGTTAGCAAAATCTCTTTCTACCGGGAGTTCAAAAAGTTTTTTTTGTGTAACAAATAAATAATCAAACAATACAATAAATAATATGAAAAGGTCTCATTAGAAAATGAGAAAGGTAATATAATTTTATTTCTAATTTAGTTATATTTATAAGTTATAAAAATTATAATTAATATTAACATCATACTATCATAATAGTAACATAATAGTAAACTAAAATAAATTATTATAATAATATTATTATAATAATAATAAAATAATAAAAAATAATGTAAATATATTAACATATATATTAATATATTAATTATTGTAATTTATATATAAATTAATAAATTACAATATAAGAAATAGAAATCATAAATAAATAAAAAAGAATGCGTTTCATAATGTTTTAATTTAATATTTAATTAAATTAAATTTGTTTTACTTTTAATTTGAAGGCGTCTTTTTTCTTTCGTTTCTGATATCAACAATAATTCCGTAGACAGCGGAATTCTAAAAATGACAGGTACTTTTTGTTTGAAAAGGGGATAGACGCACGCACAATATTTTACCTTCCGTTTTAGCATGTTTTATCATTTTCAGGATGGGGATTCTCACTTTCCCCATCGACTTGACTCAACAATTAAAAGAAATTTCTTTTTTAGTTATATTTTATATATTATTTATTACAAAGAAGAGGTCGTTGAAACTAAACTAATTGGTTAAGTTTAAAATGCGTTTTATAATCTTCTAAACCATAATTTTTATAAATTATTATGACTATATAAACTCCTTGAACCCAATTAAATTTATAAAAGCCCCCTTTGTTTGCATTTTTAATTTAGGTAGTTATATAACGAATGTACCCATTCTGAGTGATCCATTTGAGATCCTATGTTTCGGTTGGAAGATCGATCAAAATACGATATATTATTATAGATTATATTAGATTATATATTGAATTTAAAAATTTATACAGTTTTTTTTTTTTATACGGTACAATTTTGATAGAAATCAAAATTATTTTTGTATGATCACTACGCTCGTCTTAATAGCTAACTAAATTGGTTTGCTAAATCTTAACGCAAAAGCTCTCCACAACAAAAAAATCTAACGCTTAATAAAAAACTAACTATGCAAATATTTGCATAAATCTCTTAAGTGTATCGCTGAAATTGTGTTATATATTATATAAAATTTTTTATATTTTTCCTTCATCGAAAAAATGCATTTTATATTTTAGATTAATATTAATAAAAAAAAATGCTAAAAGAAACTAATTATTAAAAAATGCAAAAGAGACAGAACATTCTTTTTAGTTCTATCCATGGATTGCAATAAAAATTATCTAGTTACAACCGTTACGTTTTAGGAGAGCATAAAAGAATAACCTCCGAAAAAACACATTATTAGTTCAGTTAAATAAAATTAACATCCTAAAAAGATAATAAGAATAATAAATATTATTAATTTAAACGTTTTAAACGTTTAAATCGCTAATTTTTAAACAAGTTTTTATTCATCAATTTAAAGGGTTTCCTAAAAAAATATTGCATTGAATTAACCCCTTCAATCTCGACGATTTAATAAAAATAGGTTATTATTATTTCGAATAAGCCGCTATGGTGAAATCGGTAGACACGCTGCTCTTAGGAAGCAGTGCTAGAGCATCTCGGTTCGAGTCCGAGTAGCGGCATGGCATCTTCTAAAAGAGTTAGTCCTATAATGAATTCCCATTTCAATTCCTATAATTGATAATTGAGGGGCCCCTTCTTTAATAATTTTTATGATATTTTCAACTTTAGAGCGTATATTAACTCATATATCCTTTTCGATAGTTTCAATTGTAATTACAATTCATTTGATAACTTTAGTAGTCGATGAGATCGTAGGACTAGAGGATTCGTCAGAAAGGGGTATGATAGCTGCCTTTTTCTCCATAACAGGATTATTGGCTACTCGTTGGATGTATTTTGGGCATTTACCATTAAGCGATTTATATGAATCATTAATTTTCCTTTCGTGGAGTTTTTCCATTATTCATATGATTCCGTATTTTAAAAAACAAAAAAACCATTTTAGCGCAATAACCGCGCCAAGTGCTACTTTTACTCAAGGTTTTGCTACTTCAGGTCTTTTAACGGAAATGCATCAATCTACAATATTAGTACCCGCTCTACAATCCCATTGGTTAATGATGCACGTAAGTATGATGGTATTGAGCTATGCAGCTCTTTTGTGTGGATCATTATTATCACTTGCTCTTCTAGTTATTACATTTAGAAAATTAATAAGGATTTTGAGTAAAAGCAACAATTTAGTAACCGAGTCGTTTTACTTTGGTGAGATTCAATACGTGAACGAAAGGAACAATGTCTTACGAAACACTTATTTTATTTCGTATCAAAATTATTACAGGTATCAATTGATTCAACAATTGGATCGTTGGAGTTATCGTATTATTAGTCTGGGGTTCGTCCTTTTAACCATAGGTATTCTTTCGGGAGCGGTGTGGGCTAATGAAGCATGGGGATCGTATTGGAATTGGGATCCAAAGGAGACTTGGGCATTTATTACTTGGACCGTATTTGCTATTTATTTACATATTAGAACAAATAAAATTTTGGAAAGTGTCAATTCTGCAATTGTGGCCTCAATGGGCTTTCTTATAATTTGGATATGCTATTTTGGGGTTAATCTATTAGGAATAGGGTTGCATAGTTATGGTTCATTTACATTAACATCTAATTGAATTGAATTCACTTGACGAATAGAAACATAGGACGGCATACGTGTATATATAAGAAAACTTCATGTAAAACATCAAGAACCATTTGAATCATTCCATTTTGATTACTTGATTCAAATGGTTCTCACAAAAGCCAAATATATCTGGTTATAATATAATTCCAATTTTTTTTTTATTTAACTTAAGAGAATAAAAAAGACTTCTTTTTTTATTGTACAATAAACTGTTTTTAAAATCATGGGATTTCAGTTTCATTTTTTGGTTTACTCACGAAAACTATCTATAAAAATAATTGGATATAATAGCTTCAACCTTGTCAACTGATAATGAGAAAACGAAATCGGGATAAACACCAATACCTATTATAGGTAAAAGAATAGAGATCGAAACAAATAATTCTCGCGGTCCAGAATCAAAAAAATAAAATTTTTGGGCATTAAAAAGCTTGTATCCATAGAACATCTGGCGTAACATAGATAATGAATAAATAGGAGTTAATATCATTCCAATTGCCATTACAAAAGTAATTAATATTTTTGTCATTAAAAGATATTTTTGGCTAGTAAGTATTCCAAAAAAAACTATCAATTCGGCAACAAAACCGCTCATGCCCGGTAATGCAAGAGAAGCCATTGATACGATACTGAAAGTCGTGAATATTTTTGGAATTGCGATAGCCATTCCGCCCATTTCGTCGAGATAAACAAGACGTATTCTATCATAACTCGTTCCGGCCAAGAAAAAAAGAGCAGCGCCAATAAATCCGTGAGAGATTATTTGTAAAATGGCTCCGTTCAGTCCTGTATCGCTTATAGAACCAATTCCTATAATTATGAAACCCATATGAGATACAGAGGAATAGGCTATTCTTTTTTTTAAATTACGCTGACCAAGAGATGTTGAAGCTGCATAGATTATTTGAATTGTGCCTACTATCATCAACCAGGGAGAAAATACAGAATGGGCATGGGGTAATAATTCCATATTGATCCGAACCAATCCATATGCTCCCATTTTTAATAAGATTCCGGCTAAAAGCATACAAGTACTGTAATGTGCCTCTCCATGGGTGTCTGGTAACCATGTATGTAAGGGTATGATCGGTGATTTGACAGCAAAAGCAATAAGAAATCCAATATAGAATATTATTTCCAGTGCTACAGGATATGATCGATTCGCTGATGTTTCAAAATTTAATGTTGGTTCATTGGAACCATATAAACCAATACCCAGAATTCCTATTAATAAAAAAACGGAACCTCCTGCAGTGTACAAAATAAATTTTGTAGCTGAATACAAACGTTTCTTTCCCCCCCACATGGATAGAAGTAGATAAACTGGAATTAATTCTAACTCCCACATGATGAAAAAAAGTAAAAGGTCGCGAGACGCAAATGGTCCTATTTGACCGCTATACATTGCTAACATCAGGAAATGAAATAGCCGGGAATCCCGAGTAACCGGCCAAGCTGCTAAAGTAGCTAAGGTTGTGATAAATCCTGTCAGTAAAATGGGTCCTATAGAAATTCCATCTATTCCCAACCTCCAGTAAAAATCAAAAAAATCTATCCATTTATAATCTTCTGTCAGTTGCATTAATGGATCATCCAATTGGAAACGATAACAGAATGCATAGGTTGTTAGAAGGAGTTCCACTATACATATACATACAGTATACCACCTAATTACCTTATTCCCTCGATGAGGGAGAAAGAAAATTAAGGAACCCGCGAATATTGGAAAAACTACAACTAGCGTTAACCAAGGAAAATAATTCATGGTAAAAACAAGATAAACTTGGACCATAAAAACCCGTGCTCAAAATAAAAATTTTTTGAGCGCGGGTTTTTGTCGGTAAAGGTAAAAAAAAAAATGTATTCCAGTAGGGTTTTCTGGAACGTATTAATAAGCTAGACCCATACTTCGAGTTGTTTCATGCCATAAATACACTCGAACACTCAAGAAATCCGTGGGACAGGCGGATTCACATCTCTTACAACCGACACAGTCCTCTGTTCTTGGAGCAGAAGCGATTTGCTTAGCTTTACATCCGTCCCAAGGTATCATTTCTAATACATCCGTTGGGCAGGCTCGCACACATTGAGTACACCCTATACACGTATCATAAATCTTTACTGAATGTGACATTGGAGCTATAAATTTTTGAATGTCCGAAATTTTCGATCTAGTAAACTTGTAAATGAATCATATATTTATACACTAGATGAATCAATAATTTATCAGAATTTTTCTAATCAACCCACTTCTGTATTGACTCATACAATAGAGCCAAGATACTTTGATTTCCTACTTTTTAGAAAACACGTATTATACGTAATGTATATGTATGGTCATAGTAATTCGAATTTATGAATATTATACTTTATATGATTAATACTACTTATTCAACAAATTCGATTGATTGATACGAGTTGATTTTCTGTTACGATAAATTGACGAAACAATAGCCGGGCCAATAGCTGCTTCAGCGGCTGCGATAGCTATAACAAAAATTGAGAAAATATTTCCTTTTAATTGGCGACTATCAAAAAAATCAGAAAATGTTACGAAATTTATATTAACCGCATTCAGTATAAGTTCAAGACACATAAGGGCTCTAACCATATTTCGGCTCGTGATCAACCCATAGATACCGATAGAAAATAAGTAGGCACTCAAAACAAGTACATGTTCGAGCATCATTGAACAACTCCTTATCAATTTGATTCATTTCAATATGAACTGAACAATAATTCAACAGATTCAATTGACTAGAATAAAAAAAAGTACGGAACAAAAGAATATATTGTATTGGTAATACAATAAATGGCTTGAATAAAAATATTTTAAGCATAAACAAGCTGTAATTGAAGAAAAATAAATGGAATAAAACAGAACAGAGTTTAATGTGGATTGCTGTTGCTAATTATATAGATTTATTACTGGCGCGCCACAGAAATTGCACCTATCAAAGCGGCTAAAAGAATTATCGAAACGAATTCAAATGGAAGAAAAAAATCAGTTGATAAATGAATTCCAATTTGTTGACTATTACTTATCAAATCTTGCTCTATAATCTGGTTTGATCTTGTAGTCCAAATAATCCCGTACCATGACGTATCTGTAATAGTAATCATCAGTAAAACAAAAATACTTGTACAAATTGGCAAAGTAACCCCATCCCCAATGGTCCAAAGATTCAAATCTTTGTAATATTCTGACCCATTCATGAACATCACAGCAAATACGATTAAAACATTTATAGCTCCCACGTAAATAAGGAGCTGTGCAGCAGCTACAAAATAGGAGTTTAATATAATATAGAATAAGGATATACAAAAAAGAACCAGTCCCAACGAAAAGGCAGAATAAATGGGGTTGGTAAATAATACCACTCCTATACCTCCTAGTATAAGAACCGATCCCAGAAAGACTAAAAGAAAATCATGTATTGGTCCGGGCAAATCCATGTAAAATAAGAGATAAATAAATCAAAATGTTTTTCATGACCTTATTGAGACCCGACAAAAAATATTTTTTATGATTTTTGAGCAATTCCTAATTTAATCCTAAGGGATTTGAATAAATGTAAGTACAATTATTGGACAAATTTTATTCTTTATCTGAAAGAGTGGTTCTAATTCGAAACTATATATTAAAAAAAAATTACAGATATATTAATTAACGGATTAATGGATTTTAAATACAAATTAAGGCGTGATTCTTACCAACCAACCAATAGGCGGGATTTGTAGTTGTAGTTATTGACCAAACAAAACGAAAGAAACCCTACTTCCTTTCCTTTAGATTAGATCAAAACTGAAAAGTATTAGTAAAGTAATTATAAACTATTCTTTAATCAAGAGATTTCCCTATTTTTTTGAGGCGAATTAAAAATTGTTCTAATTGTATAATCGTCAATTACTGACATTGGTAAACGGCCCAAAGCAATTTGATTATAATTCAATTCGTGTCGATCATAAGTAGAAAGTTCATATTCTTCAGTCATTGATAAACAATTTGTTGGACAATACTCAACGCAATTACCACAAAATATACAGACTCCGAAATCTATGCTGTAATTAAGCAACCGTTTCTTGCGAATATGAGTTTCCAATTTCCAATCAACAACGGGTAGATCTATAGGACATACACGAACACATACTTCACAAGCAATACATTTATCAAATTCAAAATGGATTCGACCGCGGAAACGCTCCGCGGTGATTAATTTTTCATAAGGGTATTGAATAGTTACGGGTAAACGATTTGCGTGGGATAAAGTAATCATGAAACTTTGACCAATGTACCTTGCAGCTCGTACTGTTTGTTGACCATAATTCATGAACCCCGTTACCATAGAGAACATATCGTTAATATATATATATGAATAATTTTATGTTGGTTTATTTCTCTTGTTTGAGACAAATTGTGAATATAGAATGTTCCTTTACAGCGAAAAGAGTTGGGAAGAGGTTGTTAATAATAGATTACCGAGAGAAATAGGTAAAAGAAATTTCCATCCAAGATTCAATAGTTGGTCCATTCTTAGCCTCGGTAAAGTCCATCTTGTTGTGATAGGAATGAACAAGAACAAATAAGTTTTAACTAATGTAATAAAGATACCAATTGTTGCTCCACAAACTCCACATGTTTTATTTATTTCAAAAAGCTCAGAAATGTACATGTCCGGAATAGAGATATTCCACCCTCCCAAGTAAAGAACTGTTACAAATAATGAGGAAACTAATAGGTTTAGATAGGAAGCAACATAAAATAAACCAAATTTTATACCCGAGTATTCGGTTTGATAACCTGCTACTAATTCTTCTTCGGCTTCTGGTAAATCAAAAGGTAATCTCTCACATTCCGCTAGGGAAGAAATGATAAAAATGATAAACCCTACAGGCTGACGCCACAAATTCCATCCCCAAAAACCGTATTTTGATTGCGCCTCAACGATATCAATTGTACTTGAACTGTTAGATAATTATAGTCGGTGATACCATCACTGGTACCATCGCTATTACAGAACCGTACATGAGATTTTCACCTCATACGGCTCCTTGAAGGCCAGAAATAAATCTAAGGACCGCGTCAGTATTATTTTATCTTGATATGTTTGTAAGATGTATAAGGTAAAAAAAAATCTATCGGACGGTCCAAAATTAGACCAATAGAATTCTGTCTGTTATAATAATTTTTATTATTTTAATTAAAAATAATAAATAAAAAAAAAGTACTTCTGAATTGATCTCATCCTTTATTTAATAATTTCAATAAAAATTTTAATTAGTTTTTATTGAGTAATAACTAAATTGTTGAATAAAATACTTCTTGTAGAAATATCAATAACCCGTCGATTTCACTTACGAAAAATTATTCTATATTAATTAATGAATTATGACACAAATTATATATCTATTAACTATTTAATTAATATGTATATGGGAAAGAATAAAAAAGATATCTTTTTTATTTTTTTATTGGAGTTAGATTTCTTTCTCTTTTTTTCGTTCCTATTCTTCTTTCTATTTCTGATAAAAAGAGTGTTTACAAAATAAAAATAAAGTAAAGTATTATTTCGTTCCCAATAGTTATTCATTTAACCGGTGGATAGGAGTATACTCTGGATTGGAATCGTGCCGTGGGGAGTACTACCTGATCATTTCTACCAACTTAAAGCCCCAATTAGTCTTCTTTATTTGTATATTATGTAAAAATATCCTTTTTGAGAATTTACATAATCTCTATTACTAATCCTTTACATATCTTGGTGTTTCTACCCACCCACTCGTTTTTGCTCAACCCCCCGTTATGGTAATACATACAAACGATAGTTAAAACTCAATCACGGTTGATCTTTTGAGCCCGCTTCAAGTCAGGATGACTAATCAACCAATCTTGGGGGAAATAGTCTCTTCTGTTTATTTCCGCTTAACTCTCCAATTCTTATACATAGAAAATGAGATTCAATCTTTTTACTGCGAATTTATATTTATATATAAGCTGTTTTTTTTTTCACTCATATAACTATTTTATTTAGTTCATCAATCCTAATAATGAATAAAAAAATGAAGATATCTACTTAATTCATTCCATTTACTTGAAAGAAAGGAGTAGAGAACTGTCTATGTATCAACGAATCGCACGTAGAGATATTGATAACACACATAAAGTTAATGGTATTTCATAACTAATTGATTGAGCGGCAGCTCGTAGACCACCTAAAAAGGAATATTTATTATTTGACCCGTATCCTGACATAAGAAGTCCAATTGGAGCAATGCTGGAAATGGCAATCCATAAAAAAACCCCAATGTTGAGATCCGCTAAAACAAGGTGATAGCCAAAAGGAACTACTGAATAGCTTACTAAAATTGATATAACTGCTATGGATGGCCCGATACTGAATAAACGAGTATCCCCCCTAGATGGAAGAAGATTTTCTTTGAAAAGTAGTTTTGCCCCATCCGCTAGAGCTTGAAGAACTCCCAAAGGGCCGGCGTATTCAGGTCCAATACGTTGTTGTATCCCTGCGGATATTTCTCTTTCTAACCATACAATTACCAACACACCTATTGTGATTCCCACTACAAGAGTCAAAATAGGAATAAGCACCCATATAATTCCATAAACCTCTTTTAAAAATTCTAATCTAGAAAAAGAATCAATATCTTGTACTTCGGGTGTATCAATTATCATTTCAACGATCAACTTCTCCCATAATGATATCTATACTACCTAGTATTGTCATAATATCAGCCAATTTCATTCTTTTAACTAACTGAGGAAGAATTTGCAAATTGATAAAACCCGGCGGGCGAATTTTCCATCTCCAAGGAAAACCGCTCCGATCCCCTATCAGAAAAATTCCCAATTCTCCCTTTGGGGCTTCAACTCTCACATAAAGTTCTTGTTTGGGCAACTCAAATGTAGGAGAAGGCTTTTTACTAATAAATCGATATTCAAAATCATTCCATTCCGGATTCCTTTCTCTATCAAAGTCTCGTATTTCTAAATTCTCATAGGGCCCCCCTGGAATTCCTTCCAGGGCCTGTTGAATAATTTTTATGGATTCTATCATTTCACCAATTCGGACTAGATAACGAGCTAATGAATCTCCTTCTTTTTGCCACTGTACTTCCCAATCAAATTCGTCGTAACACTCATAACGATCAACTTTACGAAGATCCCATTGTATTCCGGAAGCTCGTAGCATTGGTCCCGATAAACCCCAATTTATTACTTCCTCTCTACCAATAATGCCTACGCCCTCGACTCGTTCTAAAAAAATAGGATTTCGTGTAATAAGTTTTTGATATTCAGCAACTCTAGTTAAAAAATAATCGCAGAAATCCAAACATTTATCTATCCAACCATGAGGTAGATCAGCCGCTACTCCTCCGATACGAAAATAATTATGCATCATTCTCATACCGGTGGCAGCTTCGAATAGATCATATACTAATTCTCTTTCTCTGAAAATATAGAAAAAGGGGGTTTGTGCACCAATATCCGCCATAAAAGGACCTAGCCATAACAGATGAGAAGCTATACGACTCAACTCCAACATAATTATTCTGATATAGCTGGCTCTTTTAGGTACTTGAATATTTCCCAACAGTTCCGGTCCATTTACAGTTATTGCTTCTGTGAACATAGTAGCTAAATAATCCCAACGTGTTACATAAGGCAAGTATTGTATAATTGTTCGGTTTTCCGCAATTTTTTCCATCCCTCGGTGTAAATAACCCAATATTGGTTCACAGTCAATAACATCTTCACCATCTAGAGTAATGATGAGTCGAAGAACACCGTGCATTGATGGGTGGTGAGGGCCCATATTTACTACCATGAGGTCTTTTCTTGTAGCCGGTATATTCATAAGTTTTTCCTCGATTCATTCTTTCATGAATTGCTGAAAACGAAAAAAGTTCATTAAAATTCAAGATATAATAAATCAAATAATTAAAAATGACTCGTCAAATTAACGAGTTTTTGACTCCCGAATATCCAACCGATTAATTAATTCTTTATAACATATTCTATTTTTCTTTGACAAATAAGACAGTAGTCGTTGGCGTTTTCCCAAAATTTTACGTAAACCTCTCTGAGATAAATAGTCTTTTTTGTGTAATTCTAAATGTGAAGTAAGTCTTCGTATCCTATTGGTGAAACTGACTATTTGAAATTCCGCGGATCCTCTGTTTTCTTTTTGTGAAATAACCGAGATGAATGAATTTTTTACCATAAAATGAAATCTTCTCTCCCCCCCCCTCTTTTTATTTTAAGATATTTTTATTGATAGATATCTTTATTGATCAGTAATAATAATTCACTTCATTTTTATTTGGCATATACAATAATCTTAATTTCGTTATTAATTTATAATCTTTTTACTAAAATTTAATAAAATTTATTTTATTTTTTTTATTGGGTGTGAAAGGATATACATAAAGGATGGTTGTTTTCTGCACTTACAAAAGATAAAAATTTAGAACTTAAAATAAGAATATTTTGTTCATCCATTTCTAGATCTAATTAATATGTAATTGAATTAGTATCATGTATCAGAATAGAATGTAAGACAATGCCTGTGTGCATCTCTTTGTCGTCATAGACCAGATACGGTATGGCAAATATAGGAAAAATTTACCCTTAATTCATTTTCAATCGCGGATACATATGTATCCTTACCATACTGAAACGACTGCCATTATTGCTATTAAACCAATAACGATTCATACAAGCCAAATCTTCTAATCGATAACCGGGCCATAGAAATAACTTTAATTTAATAAGTTTTTTTTGATGTTTTTTTCTTTTATACAAAATTTCACTGTTTACCCTATTCCCATTACAAAACGTTGCATTTCTATGCATATCATTTCTATTCTTCGAATTGAAACAAATTTGAATTCTCAATTCTCTACGACTTCTAGGCGATAAAATATTTTCCGGAACAAACAAATCATAATGATTTTTATCGCTATTTCCAGTCATCTTTTGATGTTTTGTAATGACTTCATCAGAATTCTTATCAACATGTTTTTTTTCTTCGTATCCTTGATTAATTCGGTGTTTACTTTTATGAACTAATGAAATACCGACGGTTTGATACATAATAAATTTTCCATCATTTTTTATAGATAGACGGATTGGTTCAATAATTAAAATTCCCCTTTTAATCAATTCTGTAAGAGTTAAATTTTTATGAATCATCAGAATATCCAGACTCATTTCGCCCCTTTGAATAGAGGATATAGTAATTTCTCTTGGATTTATCAGTCTAAGCAGGAGACAATATACTTTGATGTTGTTGATTATTTTTTTATTTAAAAAATCATCCCATCTTAATTGAAAATGAAAATACCTTTTTAGGAAGAAATCAAACTCCGCTTTTGTATTGATCTTGTATTGCCTTTTATTTCTATGTTTTTTCATGTCCGATCCCGTATAATCTTCTTCAGCATCTTTTTCTTGTTTTGAAAGAGCCAACTTAAGATCTGCTTGGCCTGCAGATTCTTTTTCCCCTTGATTTCGCTTTTCTAATTCAAGATATTTTTTTTCATTGGACGGTGTTGATATAAAAGGATCTCTTTTTTTATTTACATTGATGCTTTTGTTTTCACTAGCATTTTCATTATACTTAAAAAGTAATAATTTTATTGGTCTAACCCAAGGTTTAATTTTATACATATTATAAAGTATCACAAATTCGGGGAAGAACCAAAGTTCCAGGTTTGATATGGGATAACTTAGTATTTCTTCATTCATTCCCATCCAATCAAAAAAGCTTTTTTGATTGGATACGCGGATTTCTTGATCTTGTTGAGCCGTGAGATAAAAAAGACTCTTCTTATTGTTATTGATTTTATCAATTATTTGATACTTATTAACTCCAATCTTAGTATATTTATTACTGTCAGTATGAATATCGACCCAGGTCTGAATATCGACCTTCTTTTTAAGACAAAAGTTGATGATTCTCCAATCAAAATATTTTCTATCCGTATTTTTATCCATATCTCTAATATCATCTTCTATTAGAGAATTATTGATAGGTATAATTTTCAGCATATTAAATGATTTTTGTTTATGTGTGTTGTAATTATAAAAAGGATTGGGGTTATTTTTTACTTGTAATGGTGATCCATAAATGGAAGAGCCCTTCTTATCTTTATAATTGAGAAATTTATACGCTAAAAGATCATATCTATAGTGTTTTTTAAAATTATCCCTTTGATTCAGTAATGAATATGTTTCAATTTTTTTTTTTTTTTCGTAGTGAATTGATGGATCTTTTTCATATAAATAACGGAAACGTTTATTTTGAGCCGTGCAGTGTTGATTGAATATATTTCTCCATTTTTGTGGTACTAATCTAGACCATTTAATCTGAGATATATCACATTGATATTGATAATTATTTCTCAACCAATTTGTACATTGATTCATTACAGAGTTGTGAAGATTCTTATGCCTTAATTTGGACTGAAATAGTTCTTGGGTTACAAAAAAAAAAAAATTTATTTCATTTTTTAGAAAAGGAGATGCTTCGTTATATTGAAAGACAGATTTTAACTTATATAAGTATAAGGTTTGTGATAATTTGTAAAATACATATGCTTGTGAAAAGTAAGATAAGTCACAAAAAGTCTTTGAATTTTTGTTACTAATATTGGCATTATTAGAACGTGACTTTTTTATAGTCGAAATAAAGTGAATTAAACTTTGATTCGTTTTATCAATTCTCTCTCGATCTGCTTCATTATCGTGAATGTATTTATTAATACTTTTTTTTGTTGATTCAAGAAAAGGTTGTGTATTGATGCTAGGAATATTAATGATCGATAGAAAGATATCTATGTATATCTTTTCAATTAAAATTTTTATAAAATAATGTGATTTACGGATTAATCGAGCATTTCTTCTTTTTAATATCTGCCAAATATTTGTTTGTGATTCCAATCTTTTATCATCATAATTTTTTTTGTTAGAACTAAAACGTCTATCTGGAGTTAAAAATCCTTTTTTCTTGTCTTTTTTAATTTTTTCTATTTGATTTATGATTGTATTTGTTCTATCAGTCAGATCTTGCATTTTTTTTTCTGGTAATGAATAATTTGTCCAATCCTGAGATCTAATTTGAATGGACGATTCGTGAATCATTCGATTACCAATTATCAAATCGTTTTTAGTTTCACTCAATTCAATTTCTCTCAATCCAAATAATAGAATTGGGTTTATTTTTGAGAGTTCTTTTATTATTTCTTTTATAAAACGAATGCTTTTAATGACCCATTTGTTTGTTTCTTTTGAAATATTTCGAAACAATTTTGTTTGTTCTTTTAAAATTATTAGAGTTATAAAACATTTTTTTTTTACTTTTTTAATTTTTTTTTTGAATTCTTTAAAAATAGGTTCAAAAAATGAAAGTTGTTTTTTTGGAGAACCGAAGGGTTGTTCAGCCTCCATTCCAAAAATTGTTAAAAAACAAAAATCATTTTTTTGATCTTTCTTTGGATAGTTATAGGGCGCTCGTGGTTTAGATCTATGCCAAGGTTTAAGACGAAAAGGAAATAGGATCTTGATCTGAATACCGTCTGTTAGCCAGTTTTTTGGAAATTCTTTTTCCGATAATTGAACGCCATTATAGGTACATTTAACATGCATTTCTCTATTCCAATCCTTTAAATCCTCAGACCATTCAGGAAATTGAAATAATAGGATACGGAGGATATTTTTAGCTACTATTAATGAAGGTAATATAATATATTTTCTAAGAATTGATTGGGTTACTAACAAAAAACCTCTTATTACTTGAGCAAGTAAAATACTATCCCAGGTTTCTGCTATTTGTATACGTACTTTTTCCTTTCTTTTTTCTTCTTCTTTTTTGTACTCTTCTTTTTTGTACTCTTCTTTTTTTTTCTCACTTTGTTTTGTCTTCTTCTCTGTATAATCCGAAATTGTTAATTCTGTGTTTTTCCACATCCAATTTCTCAAAATTATTTTCATCCTTTTGGAAATATTAAAAAAAAAAAAAAAAGATTTGTCTAGTCGGTCCAAAAAAAGGGGAGAATGCACATTTGCTTGAAAAATTTTCCAAGTAACTGTTTTACGTCGTTGAGCGCGCATGGAACCTTTGATTATGTCTCGACGAAAATCCGGTTGTTGTGAATAACGTATCAAAGCCACTTCGTCTGTTTGATCGGTATTATGAGTTTCTTGGCTATTAGTATAAGCATCAGTATTACCTTGGTTATCAGTAAAAATTACTACACGTTTGGCTTTTCTTGAACGAATCTGATGCTCCTCTACTACACTTTCCTCGGTTTCTCCCTCCAGTTGTTCCAAATCGTTAATTAATTTGTATGACTGTGCAGGAATTTTCTTATTGATTTCTTTTAGTCCAATAATTTTTTTTTTAATCAGTTTATCGTTGGGAAAAGTTCTAACTTTATGGAATAATAATTTAAAAATTTTGATTCGATCCTCGGAATCAATTATTACTTGGTCGTGTTCGGGAACTAAAATAAGTTTTTTAAAATTTAAACTTGATTTTACAGGCAGTTTATTGATTAAATTCAATAAAAAACCAATTTCTGTTGATAATGATTTTATATCAAATGGATTTTTTTTCTGTTCAAATTCTAAGTAATTAATAATAAGAAGAATGCCATGAATTTTATTTATACAACTATTTTCTATGTAATTTTTTATAGAAGCTTCATTTATGATTGAAAGTGTAAACAACTTTTTGATTCGTCCGCGGTAAGGTCCATTCAAGAAAGGATCGTATATTTTTGGTAAGCATTCTTTTTTAGTTTTATCATTATACAATCGAGTTCTTTTTTCTAGTATATTCATAACAAGAGCTTCCTTATCTAGAGTTTTATCAAGAGCCTTTACTCTATTAAAAAAACTTTTGCTTAGGGCTTTCTTTTTATGATCATTCATATAATTCC